GCTCGTTCTTTTCTTTTTTATTTCTATAGTGGAGATAGTCGCACGTAATGACAGATCACGGCCATATTGTTAAAAGCTTGAGGTAAGAACGGGTTTCGTTCGAGGGCTCTAAAATAGTATTCCAAAGCTTTCGTATGTTCTCCGTTACTTGTGTGGATAAGGCCTATGTTATAAAGTATATAACTTCGATCATAGGGATCAATTTCCAGTCGCATAGCCTCATAATAATTCTGTAAAGCTTCCGCATAATTTCCTTCAGATTGAGCCGACATCCGTTACGGTCGTCATTCGGTTCAAAGAATCTCCGTTCCAGAACCGTACGTGAGATTTTCATCTCATACGGCTCCTCCCTTATGTGTATAATGATAAACATAGAATCAAAAAAGATTGTAATATTCTCATTATTAACTGAGCGGGACTAGTGTTTTTACACGAAATCTCTAGCCAACCTTCCTGTAAAGTATCTTTTCTTAACCTCAAGTATAAGTATGTTATTACTGGATAAATAGTCACTTCAACAATTTCTTTGTCCTCAACGCTGCTAAATTTCCCGGAATTAGTCACTTCAACAGTCTTCGATGGTTATATGGGTATCCAAAATACGAACGAGATGGATGTTTATTGTCCCAACCATTCTTGTTAGTCCCGATCCCGATAAGAAAGGGAGGGTTTTTTTACAAAGTTTTCTCGTGTTGTTGATTCCGAAGCGTAGTGCTTCTTCCCCCATGCCGCCCATTGGTACTAGTGGAGTAGGATTGACCTAACCCCATAGGTATAGGTATAACCTTTCGCTTAATACTATAAACCTAAAATTGAAGCATATGAGGCTGCATTAATCGGGGATACACGACAGAAGGAATTAATCGTTTTATTTTCAAACTTCACCTTCAGCAAGCGTAGGTTTTTTTTTTATTTTTTTCTTTCTCTCCGAAGAATGTACCTTTCTCCTAAGACTGAGATCGGTAAAAAAAAAAAAGATAATCAAATCGCACCATCTCTGTAATAAGTGAATGCCTCTTTTTCTCCTGAAGTTGTCGGAATTATTCGTAATAAGATATTGGCTACAATGGAAAAGGTCTTATCAATAAAATTTCCATTTATCCGAGATCTAGGCATAGGTAGCAATCCATTCTATAATTTCTTTTTTTATCGCGTGAGAAAAAAATCCCCCCAAGGAATTGTACAATACAGTACGAAATAACGTAAAAACAGACTTATTAATCCAATTACTTTATCCTACGGCCAGCCTCGAAGGAGGTTTTTTTTATAAAACTTTTTCTTTCTATTTTTATAGTTTCAATTGATTGTGTGCGCCTACCCAAATGGAATATGAATGACTCACTATTCACTCGGTTTCTGGGCATAATCATTATGTAGGAGAGATGGCCGAGTGGTTGAAGGCGTAGCATTGGAACTGCTATGTAGGCTTTTTGTTTACCGAGGGTTCGAATCCCTCTCTTTCCGCACCTTTACCGATGTTACTAACCGCAATGGTTGAAATACCAATGGATTTATTCCAACTTTGGTATGGATTCTCTATTCCTAATTTCTTTCTGTAATACAGAAAATAGTAGTGGAAAAAGTGGGCAAGGAATGAAAATTTTCCTATACCCACGTCTATACACGAATGGGGGAAATCCCATTCTTGTTATTCTAATTAGGTTTAAGTCTGACGAGAATAATATTCTACAACCAGCAATTCATTAATTTGCAAACCAACCCGTTTACTATCTATTACTATTATTTGATTGACTAATCCTTTATGTTGGAATGGGTCAAGAGTCAAATGGTTTGGCAATTTCTCGTGTGGGGCTGATTTAAGAGAATTTTGAATCAGAGTTCTCGATTTTTGTTCATCCTTCGCTGTAATAATATCTTGAGGTTTGCAACGATAACTTGGTATATCTACTATACGACCATTAACTAAAACATGTCTATGGTTAACTAATTGGCGGGCTTGCGGAATACTCGAAGCCATACCCAATCGAAAAAGTATGTTATCCAAACGCATTTCAAGTAATTGTAGTAAAACTTGACCAGTTGACCCTTTTGCTTTTCCAGCAATACGAACGTATTTAAGCAATTGTCGTTCTGTAAGACCATAATGAAAACGCAATTTTTGTTTTTCTTCTAAACGAATACAATATTGAGATTTTTTACTGGAGCGCGATTCGCTTCCGACTGTAGGACTTTTCCTAGTTAGTCCTGGTAAAGCTCCCAGACGGCGTATTTTTTTGAAACGGGGCCCTCTGTAACGTGACATAAAAACTCCTTTTTAAAATGGAAAATCTCATAAAGAAAAATTAAAACTAAACTAAATGACAAATATGATAAATGAAGCGAAATCTACTAAGATATTGTACTACAAAGACGAATTAGAGAGATTCTATCAGTATCTGAATTTTATTCTATTGTATATAGAAAATAAAAAAGGAGGTTCTTTATCTTGATTTGTTCTACAAAAATAGAACTTCATTTATTATGTAAATGTAAAAAATCAAAACAAATAGAGAAAAGCCGGCTATCGGAGTCGAACCGATGACCATCGCATTACAAATGCGATGCTCTAACCTCTGAGCTAAGCGGGCTCCCATAACACCAATTGTGCATGCATAGGAATTCTTTCCTAAACGAATGGAATATTAGTTATTAATTGTTTACTATTAACTCTTCATAACATAATTACTATGTGATAACATATTTTATTTTCACTTTCTAAACTTTAAAAAATGAATACAAACATAGAAAAAATAGAGAATGTCCAATATTTATTATTTATTATTTATTTCATATTCTAGTATATCTACTATATATAACATCAAAAACAGAATAATTGGAAGATAGGGATTATTATAGTAAATAGAATAATATTTCGATCGATTTATCAAATCATTTCTCCATAAAACGAAAACAATATCTTCATTAGTATAGTAATTTTTTTTTTTATTAATTACTATATATCTTTCTATATGTTATTATTATTATATTATATTTTATATAATTATATTACTCTTTTTTCTATATATTCTTTAATCTTATTTATAGAATACGTTATCTTTCGATAATAGTATAATCTATGTAGATAGAATCTATGTAGAATAGTATATAGAAAATCATATTTTATATACAATTTTCTTATAATTAAGATGAAATATGTATAATGTATATATAATAATGTATGTATAGATTTATACATTAGAGTTCTATTCTAAAAAATGGGATGGATTATCCAATTTCTTTTGATAAGTAATTCGAAATTCCATATTTTTATGGAATTCCTAAATGAATGTCGAATTCTAAATTCATAAATGGATTTTTGATTTTAGTTTTGTTATTATGTATCTGTCGAAAAAAAAAGAATCGAACGTTTGAGTATTCAAAATTCAATCCAAAAATGATAGAAGAAGGGACAGATAAAATAGAGATATATGTGGTATATATCTCGTTATATTGAATTGCGAATACAGAGATAATAGAATCATTTCTGATTCGACCAAATATGGGTAATGGGTATCCGATATAGATGAAAGAAAATCAATAAAACAAATAGAAAAATCGAAGGAAACTTTTTTCAATACGGGAATAGGTCTCTACTAAAAGTTTCGGCATAGAATTTAATTTAATTCTGATAATACAAATAAAAAAACATCCTAATGAGATCCCAAGCTCAAAGAAAAAAAGGGGGATATGGCGAAATTGGTAGACGCTACGGACTTAATTGGATTGAGCCTTGGTATGGAAACTTACCGAGTGAAAACTTTCAAATTCAGAGAAACCCTGGAATTCACAATGGGCAATCCTGAGCCAAATCCTGCTTTCCGAAAACAAACAAATAAAAGTTCAGCAAAGTGAAAATAAAAAAAGGATAGGTGCAGAGACTCAACGGAAGCTATTCTAACAAATGGAGTTGACACTATTTCCTTTCGTAGTAGGAAATGAATCCTTCTATCCAAATTCCGGAAAGGATCAAGGATAAACATATATCTCAGTATATATGTTATACATATGTACTGAGATCAAATCAGTCACTCCACCATAGTCTGATGGATCTTTTGAAGAACTGATTAATCAGACGAGAATAAAGATAGAGTCCCATTCTACATGTCAATACCGACACCAATGAAATTTTTTGTAAGAGGAAAATCCGTCGACTTTCGAAATCGTGAGGGTTCAAGTCCCTCTATCCCCAATAAGCCTATTTAATTCTCTAACTTTTGATACTATATATCCTATTTTTTTTTATGATAAACGTACGTACAAATGAACATCTTATCTTGGAGTAAAGAACCCTCATATGAATAATTAACAATACATAATCATTACTACTACTGAAACTTACTTAAGTATTTTTTTTTTAGTTGACATAGACTCAAGTACTTTCTTAAAATAAAATGAGAATGGTGCGTCAAGACAAGAATGGTCGGGATAGCTCAGCAGGTAGAGCAGAGGACTGAAAATCCTCGTGTCACCAGTTCAAATCTGGTTCCCGGCGATTCATTTGTATGAGTATCTATTCCCATATTCATTTTAAGGAATTGGGGAATAGATATATATATGAGCGGTCTTGATCATCCTAGATAATTTATCTAGGTGCCCGGAGATATGCTCTTTCTGGATCAAGTATACCTAGATGTATATTCTAGGTATATAAAGTATGTAAATGAATTATTTGATTTTGTTTCTCTTTTTTCTGCGCTCCAAAAAGAATGTGAATATTTCAACAATATTCAAATGGTAAAATTAGTTGGTTGAAAGACCAAAAAGTCAAATCTAGGGGAGTTCAGAAGTCGGAATATTCCAAATTCATCTCAGATATATTACAAATAAATCTGGTCCATTTCTTTGTATTTTCTTTGGTATTTCTATTTTCTTCATTTCTTTGATCATACTTTTTATTTTTCGTAACCAGATATATAATTGATGTTGATGTGTATCTTACATAGTTAATCATGCAGAATTTTATCAGTTCATCCTATTGGCTTAGCTCATCCGAAATAAGT